TTAATTATATTCATAAAATTTTTTATAAAATAATAAAAATCTCAAAATATTTAATTCTATTTTTTTCTTATTTCTTAATTTCTTATTAATTTAATAAAAAAATAAAGTAAAAGCGGGTAGCGGGAATCGAACCCGCATCGTTAGCTTGGAAGGCTAGGGGTTATAGTCGACGTTGATTCATCATTTTTAACGTCTCTAATTCAAAACTGAACGTGAAACTTTGGTTTCATTCGGCTCCTTTATGGAAGATGTATAAATTCCTATATTAAGACATGAACGAAAAAAAAAAATTCCACCCATAACATCTATGTCAGCTTTTCTGTCTGAATGTATTCAGAACAACCCGCTTTCTAGACGATCCCTATAGAAAAGAGGGGGATTATATTATAACAACCTTTCTAGTTACTTCGTTCTCTATTTCTATGTGAGAGAATCCTTAGGAAAAGCATTTTGTTTCTACCGAGCTAAAACAATTTGTCGATGTCTCTAGTAAACCAAAGTCATTGTTTAATAGCCATTTTGCTTCAATTTCCATAATACAAATTCCAAATTAAAGATTTAGTTACGATTAGAAAGCCACTTTCTATCTTTATCCATGGATCCTTTACTCATACTTATTCAATTAGAAGTATTGATCTAATTAAAAAAAAAAAATTATGTTTCGTAATCTCATAATCCAATTTTTCAATTTTTAATTGATTCTTGGATACAAATCACGAGAATGTATATTCTTCCTCGAATTTTTCATTGAGAGGTAAAGGATTAAATCCTTTTAAGAAATAAAGTTTTTGGTCGGAATGAAATATTAATCAAACCGAAAGACCCCTTAACTATATAAAGGGTTATCGAACGAATCACACTTTTACCACTAAACTATACCCGCTACAATCCGATTATTGTATATAAATGAACCTTTTGTCGAACAAGAAAATGGGTCGTAATAAAAAGTTAAAAGAGTAAAAAGGATAGGATCATAAAAGAATCATGAAAATTAGAGCGTTTACGTGTTGTATCAGAGAACCCAATGAGATTCGGAAAAGAGAATTCATTAAATTTCAATAACTAAAACTAAATAACAAGTGTTTTTTTGCCGGAGGTTTTTGACCTAGACGTCTCGACAAAACTACTTAAGCCATAACATACATGAAAATGTATTGTGCAAGAATCCACAGCTCCCTTTTTGTTATTTATTTACTTTAACTAAAATAAAAGGAATAAAGAATAAATATAAAAAATGAAGATAAGAAACGACACTTTGATTCGATATCATTTGATTCTATATCATAGAAATAAAAAGAGTTTTTATTTTTCCAATCGTAATAACAAGCAAGTATTTTAGTTTTCAAATAAAAAAAATTATTTATGATTCGTTGGAACAATAAATGGCGGGCCCGGCCTGGTCAGTACTTAGCCGGGCCGTGGAACTAAAAAGCACTCTCGGATGAAAAAAAATATTATATATTATGAAGGGCTCTTTCAATCCTTATTTTTTATAATGTAACATAGTATTATCCTTTTTCAATTGGGAGGAGAGATGGCTGAGTGGACTAAAGCGTCGGATTGCTAATCCGTTGTACGAGTTTTTCGTACCGAGGGTTCGAATCCCTCTCTTTCCGTTTTTGTTGATGACTTGGTATTTTCTTTCGAATTTTTCGCGAGCTCTTTTTTTTTTTTATAGTTAAAAATGTGTAATAGATAAAATCCTACTAAGAACATTTAAAAATCAAGCAAGGAAAACAAAAACCTTATCTTTTATTCTTCACGTCCAGGATTACGTCCTGGATCATTAGACAGGAATCCGAAAATAAAGAGAGAAACAAAGAATATCACTACCGTGTAAACAAATAGTTTGAGAGTAAGCATTACATAATCTCCAAGATTTTTTTTAGTAAAAAAGAGAATAGATTCTCCGTTTTTATACCGCATACCCTACTATTTTGATTTTTTATTTTGACACCAAGAAATAAAGTGGGGTGATCCAGATTTTTCGCGGTTGTACAAGAATTTCAATATTTGAATTGAGGGTGTAAGACTTATCTGATCTTATCAATTCTTTTCTTTGAATTTTTTTTTTTTCAATAAATCATGAATTTGTCTAGACATTATTAAATTAAAGATATCATCGAAAACTTACAGCAGCTTGCCAAACAAAGGCTAAGAGAAAAAAAAACAGGGGTATTACTGGCATAACATCTACGATTGGATTTAAAAAAGCGTAGGCCTCGGGCAATTTGGCGACGAAAAAACTACTTGAATAAAGAGCAGAATTAAGACAGATACAGATCAAACTAAATATATTAAGCATAACAAACATTTTGTTCTTGAGGATAATTGTATTTTATTTATTTTGATTGAGTTATTAATAAATTGAGTTTTTTTTTTATTTTATTATTATAAATATGTTATTATTCATAGAAAAGAAAAATGAATAAAAAGAAAATAAGATAGACCAAAAAACTTTCTTTGATTTGAACTCACCCAATCAAAAATCCTTCAATTCTCAAATCAAAAGAGAATAGAATAAACCATACTTTCATACAATATCTTAATTGAATTATATGTAATGATCAATAAATTCCGTTTAATTCTACGTCTACATGTATAAAAATTCTAGTAATCTATTTTATAGATAATAGATATTTAGACTTGAGTTGACGAACAACCAGTACCAATATTAGTGTTTATTAGTGTCGACTAGAAATGGGGCGTGGCCAAGTGGTAAGGCAACGGGTTTTGGTCCCGCTATTCGGAGGTTCGAATCCTTCCGTCCCAGAACATACCTGACCCACGATCATTTTATTAATCTATAATTTTATTAATCTATAATAAAAAAGAAAATATATATCTATATCATAATCTATATCATAATAAAATATATCAAAATAAAGATTGTCTTTTCGACCAGTCTTCCGTTTAAGAGTATAATATTGTTATAGAATGTGATTCTTATTTCTTTTTTTTTTTTTTATTAATCATATCTTTTTCACAAATTTAATCGAGTTCAAATAACACGCATATGAAACAAAATTTTGATTTGTTAAATATTACTGATTTTACAATATGAAATATGAAAAAATAACAACCTAAATCTTCAATCTTTCCTTACATCAGTCTTTTTTTTTTATTAATCATTGATGGTTTAATCCAATATGGATTTATCTTTCTCTTAATGATGATAAAAAGCGAATGGTACTTACTGTAAAACCTTATGCAAATAATGATATAGGGTAGGAAACTATTCAATCAATTAAATCTTTTTAATGATTTCTTATGAGTTCTTGGTACTCTAAGAAGTGTGAAATTGTTGAATTTATCCTATCACGTTACTTGAAGATAGATATTCAAAATAACTTGTTTATTCGTGTTTATTTATTCATGTTATGTTAGTTATAATTAAAAAAAAATTATAAACAATGGGGTTAAATTGATTGAATTCTTGTTGAGACTTCGTCATACATTATCCATTCTTCATATAGAAGAAAAAAGTATAGATTATTTAGAAGAAAAAAGTATAGATTATTTAGAAGAAAAAAGTATAGATTATTTAGAAGAAAAAAGTATAGATTATTATGTACCGACCGAACCGATGATTATTCACGATTCCATAATTGAATCAATTACATACTGGTTCCAAACTGAAGGAATGTTATGGTAAAACTTCGTTTAAAACGATGTGGCAGAAAGCAACGTGCGACTTGAAGGACATGATCAGCTGTGGATTCTTACATCCACCACTTTTTTATATTATATAGGAACGAAAGTGCTCTTGGCTCGACATCATTTGTTCTGTTCCACTGGAACCCTCATTTTTGAGAGTGTTGCCATGTAAATAGTACACGATGGAGCTCGAGTAGAACGTATTGATTAATTTCTCAAGGGCAAGAATCTAAGGTTAGTATCGATCAATAAATTGGAACAACTTCGTAAGTATATTTTAGATATATAAATCTAAAGGATCCAATTCGATAAAATTTAAAAGTTAATTTTGTTGGAATTGGTAAAACTCTTTTGATCAAATCAAAAGTAAAGTGTATTACGTAGGAATCAACCATTCATACGATTCTTTGATAGAAAGAAATCACAAAAAATGGTATGTTGCTGCCGTTTTGAAACGATTTAAAGATCACCGAAGTAATGTCTAAACCCAATGATTCAAGGCAAAGATAAAGATCCTGGAACAAGGAAATACCGTTTTCAATTGTCTCAACAACCAGATCATATTTAAGAATCAAAATAGATTCTAAAGGAGACAGACAAAAAGGGTTAGAGACCACTCAATAAATTTAATACCTAAAAGGTTTCTTTTGAGTTATTTGAGAGTTATTCAACTTGAGTTATGAGGATACAAATAATTTTTTTTTTTGGGGGGGGGGGGGAAGACTAAGAAAAAGTATTTAAACTAAAATCAATAATATAATGAATTTGATGATTTTATGGATCTATTTGATATTATGATTCTATACATAGACATAATTTAGAATTTTCTCGAGCCGTACGAGGATAAAACTTCTTATACGTTTCTAGGGGGGGGGAGTATTGTTCATCTATCCCAATGAGCCATTTATCGAATCGTTGCAATTGATGTTCGATCCCGACGAGAGGGAAGAGATCTTCGTAAAGTGGGTTTTTATGACCCGATAAAGAATCAAATCTATTTAAATGTTCCTGCTATTCTATATTTCCTTGAAAAAGGTGCTCAACCTACAGGAACTGTTCATGATATTTCAAAAAGGGCGGGGGTTTTTACGGAACTTCGCCCTAATCAACAAATAAAATTCAATTAATGAAAATAAAAAAATGTGGATGATTTGTATATAGCCTTGTATAACCTTTTTGTTTCTTTGCTATTTCCTCTTTTGTTCTATTTATATCATACTAATTATATCATACTCAATTTATTATTGTTACTATAAAAGAGTGTCTTTTATAACGACAAAAATCGATTTATATTTTATTGATATAAATTTTATTGATATATATAAAATAGATAGAAAAAGATT